TAGTGTTTATATAAATTTTAGGTTTAAAGACAGTGTTCCCAGGAGAAGTCATGATTTAATCAAAAAGTGACAATTTTTAATATTAAAAAAAGATGCATTTTGGACACGATTTCGCATTGTCCTGGACTTTCTATTTTTATTTGATTTAAGTAAGTTATTAGCAACCCCGGGAGTTTAGGGGGGTAGGGGGGTCTAACGACTAAAATTTTTGAAGGGGGGGGGGAATATATAAGTAGATTAGGAAGTTGCATAAGTTATGCCATTAAACCAGTTATGCAAGTCTTAAATCCATTTATTTAAAGATTTAAACGAATGTATGGAAATAAATTGCTTAGCGCTACCTTGAGAATATTCTCCGTGTGCACTCTGAAATGCCTGTGAAAGGAAAAGAGAAAAAAGAACCCCTGACACCTGTGGAGAGAACGCCCGGCATGCTGAGTCATCTCGCCATCTGGTCGCCACCATTAACTTATGCAAGCGTCGATGAAAGTTAGTGGAATGCTCCCTATTAATGGCCATGAAATAGGAACCAGATGCCAGGAATAATTCAAGATTAGCGACCCCCACAATTCTTGTCCCTCACCTTCAATAAACATATGCATTAGGATACCGTAGGTTGATCGGTTCTTACTGTGCATTATTTCGGCGAGATAATAGGGTGTTGAGTACTTGGTATGTATGGTGTAAAACTATTTTTTCTGAATTACATGGAATGTGCTTATAAATTCATTTTATGTGCTGATTTCTAGTTTAATTGAATATTTCATATATTATATTTCATTGAATGTATGGGTAATATAAATGTATGCTGATAATACATAGTATGTCCTATATAATTAAATATATGGGGGATATCATCATATATGTATTAAAACATATATAGTGGTATATACATATATGTAATAGAAGGTTTTGAACTACCAAAGAATAGTTTAAGTGAAGAATGTTAGCTTTGGGAGTTGATGGTAGGGGTTAAAATCCCCTTTCTTTGAGCAGTAGGGAGGAATCTAACCTCCGACGGCCGGCTTACAAAACCGATGCTCTGAGACTGAGCTACTAATGCGTTATCAGCCTAACACTTTGTTTTCTACTGTGGCTGTTACAGGGATAATAATTAAGAAGAGGGAGAAATAGGTTAGAGATGCGATTTGGCCAATAATAATGTATGGTTCTTCAACTGGTATGCCTCCGATTCATGTCAGGATAGCTACATTTGCAATGAGTGCCCAAAATAGGAATTGGGTCATAGGTCGGAAGGTTAAGCTTCGTTGTTTAGAAGTGTGAAGAATGGGTACGATCATGAGAACAAGAATTGAGGCTAAAAGTGCTAGTACCCCTCCTAATTTGTTGGGAATTGACCGTAAAATTGCGTATGCAAATAGGAAATATCATTCAGGTTTAATGTGGGGGGGAGTGACTAGTGGATTTGCAGGTGTAAAATTGTCTGGGTCTCCCAAGAGATTTGGAGTAAATAATGCAAGGCAGGTTAATAAAATAATTACACCTGCAAATCCTAGAAGGTCTTTGTAGGAGAAGTATGGGTGAAAAGAAATTTTGTCTGTATCAGAATTTAGGCCGAGAGGATTGTTTGAGCCTGTTTCGTGCAAGAAAAGGAGATGTAGCATGGTTATAGCTGCAACGATAAAAGGAAGAAGGAAGTGGAAGGCGAAAAATCGGGTTAAGGTTGCATTATCTACTGAAAACCCCCCTCAAATTCATTGAACTAGGGTGCCTCCAACGTATGGTACAGCTGATAGGAGGTTGGTGATGACGGTTGCTCCTCAGAAAGATATTTGTCCTCATGGAAGAACATAACCTACGAAGGCAGTTGCTATAACTAGCAGGAGAAGGACTACTCCAATGTTTCATGTCTCTTTGTAGAGATAGGAGCCGTAGTATAGTCCTCGTCCAATATGAAGATAAATACAGATGAAGAAGAAGGATGCCCCATTGGCGTGAAGATTACGAATAAGTCATCCGTAATTAACATCTCGGCAGATGTGAGCTACAGAGGAGAATGCTGTGGCAATATCTGAAGTATAATGTATTGCAAGGAAAAGGCCTGTAAGGAGTTGGGAGATTAGACAGAGACCGAGGAGGGATCCAAAATTTCATCAAACAGAAATATTGGAGGGAGCAGGAAGGTCGACTAGTGCATGATTTGCAATTTTTAAAAGTGGGTGAGTTTTCCGAAGACTTGCCATTAAAGTTCCTGTAGTTGAGTTACAACGGTGGTTTTTCAAGTCATTAGGTCGGGTTAGAGTCCCGGTAGGAATTATGTCCTTTTTCATGTCTTTGTTATTGTTGGGGTTAATTTTAGGGTTAATTGTAGTTGCTTCTAATCCTTCTCCTTATTTTGCTGCTTTAGGATTGGTTATAGCAGCAGGTGTGGGGTGTGGAATTTTAGTTTGGCATGGTGGCTCGTTTTTATGTTTTATTCTGTTTTTGATTTATTTAGGGGGGATATTAGTAGTGTTTGCTTATTGTGCGGCTTTAGCTGCGAGTTCTCATTGGGATAGTTTAGGGAGTCGATCTGTGGCTTTTTCTATGTCCGCTTATGCAATAGTGGTGGGAGTGTTGGCTTGGGTTTTTTATGGAGGGTGGTTTGAATCTTCTTGATTAACTGTAGAAGAGTTTCATGATCTTGTTGTTCATCGAGGAGATGCTGCTGGAGTTGCCATGATATACATAGAGGGGGGAAAGATGTTAATAATTGCTGTTTGAACTTTGCTTTTGACTCTTTTTGTAGTAATAGAGTTAGTTCGTGGTTCAAGTCGTGGTGCGCTTCGATCTATTTAAATTACGAGGACCAGAATTGCAAGGGCTGATGTTAATAAAAATATTGTGAGGTAGGTTTTAATTATTCCACGCTGAGTATTACTTACTGCTGTTACCAGGGGGGTATTGAGGGAGGTTACAGCTTTTGGTGCTACTTTTTCTAGTCATGTTTGGTCAATAGTTTGACTTGCAATAGTCTGGCCTAGCATTAAAGTTAGTTTAGGGATGGATCGGTGAATAATTGCTGGGAAAAACCCTAGTATGTTGGAAAAGTGGTGAGAGGCTAGTTGTGGGGTCAATTTGAATTGTTTGTTCGTTAAAGATGCTAGTTCTAGGGCAATAAGAAGGCCGAGAATGGTTACAATTAGGGCGGCTAACTTAAGTAGAGGGGGCATAGTTATTACAGGTGTTTTTAGGGGAATAATGTTGGAGGTGATTAGAAGTCCTGCAATAATACTTCCTCAGGCTAGTCGTTTGATGGGATTAATTACTGCTGAATTGTTTTCATTAATGGGAGAGAGTGAAGAAAATCGAGGATGGAACATGGAAACGAAGAAAACTACTCGGAGACTATAGATGGCTGTGAATGATGTGGCTAAGAGAGTCAAGGTTAGGGCCCAGGCGTTTAAGTGGGAGGTGTTTAGAGCTTCAATAATTGCGTCTTTAGAAAAAAATCCTGCCAGAAAAGGAGTGCCTGTAAGGGCCAAACTTCCGATGGTTAAACATGATGATGTGAAAGGGGTTAGATGGTGTATACCTCCTATCTTTCGAATATCTTGTTCATCATTTAAGCTGTGAATAATTGACCCTGAACAGAGGAAAAGTATTGCCTTGAAAAAGGCGTGAGTGCAAATATGGAGAAAAGCAAGTTGTGGCTGATTTAGCCCGATTGAGACTATTATTAGGCCCAATTGGCTTGATGTTGAAAAAGCAACAATTTTTTTGATATCATTTTGGGTGAGGGCACAAGTGGCGGTGAAGAGGGTTGTTATAGCACCGAGGCAGAGACAAATAGTTAATGCAGTTTGATTGTTTTCTATAAGAGGGCTCATTCGAATTAGGAGAAAAATGCCTGCAACAACCATTGTGCTTGAGTGAAGTAGGGCAGAGACTGGCGTAGGGCCTTCTATTGCGGAGGGGAGTCATGGGTGGAGTCCAAATTGAGCTGATTTGCCAGTGGCAGCAATGATTAGGCCAATAAGGGGGAAAGTCAGATCTAAGTCCTTTGCAGCTGCAAATATTTGCTGTATTTCTCATGAATTAAGATTTATGGCCATTCAGGCTATAGCGAAGATTAAACCAATATCCCCGACTCGATTATACAATACTGCTTGGAGTGCGGCGGTGTTGGCGTCTGCTCGGCCGTATCATCAACCAATTAGAAGAAATGATATAATACCAACTCCTTCTCAGCCAATGAAAAGTTGAAATATGTTGTTTGCGGTGACCAAAATAATTATGGCAATGAGGAAAATGAGGAGATATTTAAAAAAGCGATTTATGTTAGGGTCAGCATGCATATATCATGAGGCGAATTCTAGAATAGATCATGTTACATACAGGGCAATGGGGGTAAAAATGATTGAATAGTGATCGAATTTAAAGCTAATATTAATGTCAAAGATTAGAGTATTTATTCAACTTCAGTTCGTAATGATGGTCTCTGCTCCTTCATTAAGAAACAAAAATAATGGTAGAAGGCTGATGAAGAAAGCTGATTTTACTGCTGTTTTAACTTTGAGCAGAGCTCAGTCATTTTTTTGGGGATTAGGGTTGAGTGTTGTTAGAACAGGGTATGAAAGTAAGAAGAAGACCAGAATCAGGCTGGATGTTATTATGAGTGAAGTAGGGAGCATAGCTATTACTTGGATTTGCACCAAGAGTTTCTGGTTCCTAAGACCAGCGGATGAGCTGTTATCCTTTAATAGCTTGAAATCGAGTTAGCCCTGGGGTCCAACCAAGGTGACAAAGATTAGCAGTCTCTGGTGCTAGCGAGCCTATCTCGGTGGATGAGAGGGTTTTAACCTCTGTTTCTAGAATCACAATCTAATGTTTTTGTTAAACTACATCTACAGGATGTTCAGCCTCAAATTAGCTCGGGCTTAAGAATGAGAAGAATTAGGGGGAGAAGATGGAGGGCTATGAGTAAATGTTCTCGTGAGTGAGAGGGTTCTAGAGCAGCGATATGTGCAGGAAGCTGGCCTCGTTGGGTTATGAGGAATATATAGAGAGAATACCCTGCGGTAATCAGAGTTCCAGCTCCGGTGAGGGCAATGGTTCATCAAGATCAGTTAAATAAAGAAGAAATAATTATTAGCTCTCCTATGAGATTGGGAAGTGGGGGAAGAGCCAAATTGGCTAGGCTTGCGATGAATCATCAGGCTGTCATAAGAGGTAGAGCCATTTGTAGTCCGCGGGCTAAAACTATTGTTCGGGTATGAGTACGTTCATAATTGGTGTTAGCAAGGCAGAATAGGGCGGAAGAAGTAAGACCATGAGCAATTATAAGAATTAAAGCGCCAGAGAAGCCTCAAGGAGTTTGAATAAGAATTCCTCCTACTACTAATCCCATGTGACTTACAGATGAATAAGCAATGAGAGATTTAAGATCAGTTTGACGTAAACAAATTGAGCCTGTCATGATTACTCCTCAGAGTGCGAAAATGATGAAGGGGTAGCTTAGTTCTTTGGTTAGGGGTTCGAGAATCGTAAGTATACGAATCATTCCGTATCCCCCCAGCTTTAGTAGAACAGCAGCAAGAATTATTGAACCTGCTACGGGGGCTTCAACGTGAGCTTTTGGGAGTCAAAGATGAACGCCGTAGAGAGGTATTTTAACTAGGAAGGCTAGCAGACAAGCAGCTCATCAGAATTTATCACCATAGATAGTTAATTGTTGAGGAGGAGAGAATGAGAGAATGAGCAAGGAGAGAGATCCTGTATTATTTTGAAGTAGAAGGAGAGCAACAAGAAGGGGAAGTGAGCCGGCTAGGGTGTAAAATAGGAAGTAGGTCCCTGCATTAAGTCGTTCTGCTTGATTTCCTCATCGGGTAATGAGAATTAATGTGGGAATTAGTGTTGCCTCAAATATGATGTAAAATATAATAATCTCAGTGGCACCAAAAGCTAAAATTAAGAAAAACTGTAGGGATGCAAGTAGTGTAATATACATTCGTTGGCGGTTAACAGGTTCAGAAGCAGTATGATTTTGGCTGGCAAGAATCATGAGGGGTAATAATCAACATGTTAGGACTAAAAGTGGGGTGGAAAGAAGGTCTGTGGCTAAGTACGAGTTTAGGGAAGACCAGCCTACTTCTGACAAATTAATTAGTCAGGTGAGACTTATAAGGGCAATAATTAAACTGTGAAGGAGGGTTGTGGGTCACAGTCATTTGGCAGAGACTAGTCAAGTTGTGGGAATCAGCATGAAAGTTGGAATTAAGATTTTTAACATTGTAGGAGATTTAAGGTTTGTAGACGATCAGATCCGTGGGTACGAGCAGTTGCTACTAGAAGGGCCAATCCTGCGCTTGCTTCACAGGCTGAGAATGCCAGGAGAAGAAGAGGAGAGGCTGCAAAGCTAGTTGAGCTTAATTGAAGTGTTCAGAGGGATAGGGCAATAAATAGGGATAGTATTATACCTTCCAAACAGAGAAGAGCGGATAAAAGGTGAGTTCGGTGGAATGTTAAACCTGTTAGTCCTAAAAGAAAGGCAGAGGAGAAAGTAAAGTGAACGGGGGTCATCAGGTTGATTGTGGGGTTGAACCACGAATTTTTGAGCCGAAATCAAATGTTATATCCTTTAACTAATCTACCATTCAGCCCATTCCAATCCTCCTTGCATTCATTCATAAATGAGGCCAAGGGTAAGAAGAATCAGAACAGCTGAGGCTCATGCGAATGTGAGTAGAGGAGAGTCAAGTTGATCTCCTCAGGGGAGAGGCAAAAGAAGGGCGATTTCCAGGTCAAAAAGGAGGAAGAGAATAGCTACAAGAAAAAATCGCATAGAAAAAGGTAGGCGGGCAGATCCAAGGGGATCGAAACCACACTCATACGGGGAGAGTTTTTCATAGTCGGGACTTATCTGGGGAAGTCAAAAGGAGACAATTGCTAGAATGGCAGAGAGGACAGAGGTAATAATAATAATTGTTGTAACTAAGTTCATTATCTTTCCTTGGACTTTAACCAAGACCGGGTGATTGGAAGTCACTTATACTAAATTTAATACTAAAAAGATTATGAGCCTCATCAGTAGATTGAGATGTATAAGAACAATCATACGACGTCTACAAAATGTCAGTATCAAGCAGCTGCCTCGAATCCGAAGTGATGTTCAGATGTAAAGTGATATTGAATTTGACGGAGAAGACAAACTGCTAGGAAGGTTGATCCAATAATTACGTGAAGACCGTGGAAACCAGTTGCTACGAAGAATGTTGAGCCATAGACGCCATCTGCAATAGTGAATGGTGCTTCAAAATATTCTAGTCCTTGAAGAAATGTAAAGTAGAAGCCTAGGAGAATTGTTAAAGCAAGGGATTGAATTGCTTGTTTTCGTTCGCCTTCTATAATGCTGTGGTGGGCTCAGGTAACTGTTACTCCGGAAGCAAGAAGTACAGCTGTATTGAGTAGAGGGACTTCAAAGGGGTCTAGAGGAGTAATTCCAGTTGGAGGTCAGCATCCTCCTAGGTCAGGAGTGGGTGCTAGACTAGAGTGATAAAAAGCTCAGAAAAACCCTAAGAAAAAGAAGACTTCTGAGGTAATAAATAAAATTATACCATATCGGAGACCTTTCTGAACGGGGGGTGTGTGGTGACCTTGAAATGTTCCTTCTCGGACGATGTCTCGTCATCATTGATATATGGTGAGAAGTAAAAGTGTGGTTCCCAATCCTATGAGAATTGTTGAATTATAGTGAAATCAAATTGCAGTGCCGGAGGTTATAAGTAGGGCAGCAACTGCACCTGTCAATGGTCAAGGGCTGGGATCGACTATATGGTATGCGTGTGCTTGGTGGGCCATTAGACGTTTTCTTGTAGGTAAAGGCTTAAAAGGAGAACAAAAACGTAGGCTTGAATAATTGCTACAGCTACTTCTAGGAGGGAAAGTATTAAAAGAAGAATACCTGTAAGAATTGCTACGGTTGGTTGAAGAGATAGGAGGACAAATAGGCCTGTGGAAATAAGTTGAATTAATAGGTGACCAGCAGTAAGATTTGCAGTGAGTCGTACTCCTAGGGCCAGAGGTCGAATTATTAGGCTAATTGTTTCGATAATAATAAGGATGGGAATTAGAAGTAAAGGAGTGCCTTCGGGCAGCAGATGGGCTAAGGAAAGATTTGGCTGATTTCGGAGTCCAACGAGCACTGTTGCTAATCATAGGGGCACTGCGAAACCTAAATTAATTGATAGTTGAGTGGTTGGGGTAAAAGTGTATGGGAGGAGGCCAAAAAGGTTTAGACTAAGTAAAAAGATTATAAGTGAGGCAAGGATTAAGGCTCATTTATGTCCTGGTAGATTAATGGGTAAAAAAAGTTGACGTGTAAATATACCTAGAAATCAGTTTTGAAGGGTTACGAGTCGATTATCTACTCAACGAGGTGAAGGAGTTGGGAAAAGAATTCAGGGGAGAAGGAGGGCCAATGTTATAAGGGGGACTCCTATAAATAAGGGGCTTGAAAATTGATCAAAAAAACTTGTTACCATGGTCAGGTTCAGGATTCTGTTTTAGGTATATCTGAACTCTGAAGGGTGGGTTCATTGGGAAAGGTGTGGGCCATTACTTTTAATGGGAGAATAGTAAGAAAGATTACTCATGAGAGCACCAGAACAGAAAATCAGGGTGCGGGGTTAAGCTGAGGCATGTCGCTAAGGGTGGTTGGGAGGCACCATTTTTTAGCTTAAAAGGCTAATGCTTTGCCCTGTTTAGCTTCTATAGCGAGGCATCCTCAAGCATGAGAGAGGATCATTTTTCAAAGTATTCTAGGGGAACAGCTTCAACAACAATAGGCATAAAGCTATGATTTGCTCCGCAAATTTCAGAACATTGCCCATAGAAAACGCCTGGGCGAGAAGCAATGAATGCTGTTTGGTTTAGACGTCCGGGAACAGCGTCTATTTTTACACCAAGAGCTGGGACTGCTCATGAATGAAGTACATCTTCGGCTGAGACTAAAACTCGAGTAGGAGACTCAACTGGGACAACTATTCGGTGATCTGCTTCTAAGAGACGGAATTGTCCTGGAGCGAGATCTTGTGTAGGAAGCATATAGGAGTCGAAGCCGAGATCGTCGTAGTCTGTATATTCATAGCTTCAATATCATTGATGGCCTATAGCTTTAATTGTTAGGTGAGGGTCATTAATTTCGTCCATAAGGTAAAGAATACGTAATGATGGAAGGGCAATTATAATTAAAATAAATGCCGGGAGGATAGTTCAGATTACTTCAATTTCTTGTGAGTCTAAAATATATTTGTTGGTTAATTTGGTAGAGACTGTTGCTACAATAATATAAAGTACGAGAGTGCTAATTAAGAATACAATTATTAAAGCGTGGTCGTGGAAGTGAAGGAGTTCTTCTATTACTGGTGAAGCTGCATCTTGAAATCCTAGCTGTGAGGGATGGGCCATTAGCTGTAAAGGTACGCGGGAGTCAAACCTGCGATTCTGCCTTGACAAAGCAGTGTAATTATCAGTTTTACTAGTACCTCATGAAGAAAGTGACAGAGTGGTTATGTAGTTGGCTTGAAACCAACCCATGGGGGTTCGATTCCTTCCTTTCTCGGCGGTTTGCAGTTTTACTTGTACGAATGCTGGCTCTTCGAATGTGTGATAGGGAGGAGGGCAGCCGTGGAGTCATTCAACATTAGTCATAGTCATGTCTACTGCTCGTACTTCACGTTTAGAGGCAAAGGCTTCTCAAATAATAAAGAGGAACAGAATGACGGCTACAAGAGAAATTAGGGAACCAATGGATGAAACAGTGTTTCATAGGGTGTATGCATCTGGGTAGTCTGAGTACCGACGAGGTATTCCAGCTAGACCAAGGAAATGTTGGGGGAAGAATGTAAGATTAACACCTACAAACATAACACCAAAGTGGATTTTAGTTCAAGTGCTGTGAAGGGTATATCCTGAGAATAGGGGGAATCAGTGAACAAAACCAGCTATAATTGCAAATACTGCTCCTATGGACAGGACGTAATGGAAGTGGGCAACTACATAGTAAGTATCGTGTAGGACAATATCAAGAGATGAGTTAGCTAGCACAATTCCTGTAAGTCCCCCAACTGTGAATAAGAAAATGAAGCCGATGGCTCAGAGCATGGGGGTTTCTCATTTAATTGTTCCTCCATGTAGAGTTGCTAGTCAGCTAAATACTTTTACTCCTGTAGGAATGGCAATGATTATTGTTGCAGATGTAAAATAAGCTCGTGTGTCTACATCCATGCCTACTGTAAATATGTGATGGGCCCAGACAATGAATCCGAGAAGGCCGATAGCCATTATTGCTCAAACCATGCCCATATACCCAAAAGGTTCTTTTTTGCCGGAATAATAGGCTACAATGTGGGAGATTATACCAAATCCTGGAAGAATAAGAATATATACTTCTGGATGTCCGAAAAATCAGAATAGGTGTTGATAAAGAATTGGGTCTCCTCCTCCGGCTGGGTCGAAAAAGGTGGTATTTAAATTTCGATCTGTAAGAAGCATTGTAATTCCAGCAGCAAGTACTGGAAGAGATAGGAGAAGAAGGACAGCGGTGATTAGAACAGCTCATACAAATAAGGGGGTCTGATATTGTGAAATAGCTGGGGGTTTCATGTTAATAATAGTGGTAATAAAATTAATGGCACCGAGGATAGATGAAATTCCAGCTAGATGGAGGGAGAAGATGGTTAGATCAACTGATGCACCTGCGTGAGCAAGATTTCCTGCTAGTGGAGGGTAGACTGTTCATCCGGTTCCGGCCCCAGCTTCAACTCCAGAAGAGGCGAGTAATAAGAGGAATGAAGGGGGTAGTAGTCAGAAGCTCATATTGTTTATTCGAGGAAAGGCCATATCGGGAGCACCAATCATTAATGGGATTAGTCAGTTCCCGAAACCTCCAATTATAATTGGTATTACTATAAAGAAAATTATTACAAACGCATGTGCTGTAACAATAACATTATAAATTTGGTCATCTCCGAGGAGAGCACCGGGCTGGCTTAGTTCTGCTCGAATTAGCAGGCTTAAGGCAGTTCCTACTATTCCGGCTCAAGCACCAAATACAAGGTAGAGGGTGCCAATATCTTTATGGTTGGTCGAGAAAAATCAGCGTGTGATTGCCACAGGTAAGATGGCTGAGATTAAGCGGTGGATTGTAGCCCCATATACAGAGGTTTAAGACCCTCTTCTTACCAAGCTTTGAGGTGTTTTACATGTTGGATTGCAAATCCAAAGTTGTAGATTAATAATCTACCGGAGCTTTCCCGCCCTTCGCCCGTTTTAGGGCGGGAAAGAGTAGATAGATGCTCGCTGGTTTGAGCACTTAGCTGTTAACTAAGAGTTTGTAGGATCGAGGCCTACCTGTCTAGAAAAGCCTTAGCTTAATTAAAGTACCTGATTTGCATTCAGTAGATGTGAGTTAAAGCCTCGCAGGTTTTACAGGGACTAGAAGATTTTAACTTCTACTAATGGCTTTGAAGGCTATTGGTCTAAATTAACCTAAGTCTCTTACGAGGATAGTAGTATAATAATTGCTGGAGTCATGGGGAGGAAAAGAATTGTAGCAATTGTGGAGATTGATAAACTTAGAGTCGAGTGGGATGTTGAGTGGCGTCATGAGGTTGTTCCAATCAAAGTATTTGGAGAAACCGTCAGAGTTAGTGCGTAAGCAAGGCGAAGATAGAAATAAAGGCTTAGGAGGGCTGAAAGGGCTGCTAATGTTGCTATTGGTGCGAGATCTTGTTTGGTTAATTCTTGAAGAATAAGTCATTTTGACATAAAACCGGTAAGTGGAGGAAGTCCCCCAAGTGAGAGAAGTACTAAGGGGGCGAGGGCGGTGGCCAGAGGAGCTTTGGATCATGATACGGCGAGTGAGCTAATGGTTTTTGAATTATTTAGTTTGAATAAGAGGAAGGCTGAGAACGTTATAATGAAATAAATAATAAGGGTAATGATTGCAAGGGTTGGGGAGTATTGTAGTACTAATGTTATTCATCCTAGATGTGCGATTGAAGAATAGGCTAAAATTTTTCGTAACTGAACTTGATTGAGCCCTCCTCAACCGCCAACAAGGGTAGATGTAATTCCTAATGCTATAAAAAGTGAGGAGTTGGTGGGTTGAATTTGTAAAAGGAGAATGAAGGGGGCTAGTTTTTGCCAGGTTGAAAGCATAAGTCCGGTAATATAGTCAACACCTTGAATTACTTCAGGAAGTCACGAGTGTAATGGGGCAAGACCAATTTTAAGGGCTAAAGCAAGGGTGATAAGTGTTGCAGATAGGGGGTGTATCGTTATTTGTATATCCCATTGTCCGTTGAGTCAGGCATTTGTGGCACTTGCGAATAAAAGTACTGCAGCTGCTGTGGCTTGGGTGATGAAGTATTTTGTGGTTGCCTCGATTGCTCGTGGATGGTGATGTTGAGCTATAAGGGGAAGGATGGCTAGAGTATTAATCTCAAGACCTATTCAGGCAAGTAGTCAGTGAGAGCTGGCGAATGTGATTGTAGTTCCTAGACCAAGTGTAAACAAGAGAATGGCTAGAATAAAAGGGCTCATCAGTATAGGAAGGATTTTAACCAACATGTTTGGGGTATGGGCCCAAAAGCTTTATTTAGCTGACTTTACTAGGAAGTGGTGTAGTGGAAGCACTAGGAGTTTTGATCTCCTGAGGTAGGGTTCAAACCCCTTCTTTCTAAGGAGATGAGAGGTATTTAGCCCCCATGATTCACTCTATCAAAGTGACCCTTTATTCAGGCACAGCTCCAAGCATTAAAGATGAGGGGGAAGTCCTGCAAATGCAATGGGAAGAGAAAGATGTCAGATAACCAGAGCCAGGGTTAGGGGAAGGAAATTTTTTCAGATCAGATGTATAAGTTGGTCATATCGGAAACGAGGATAGGAGGCTCGGACTCACAGGAACATGAGAGAGAGCAGGGCTGCTTTGGTTATGAGATTAATTGTGGTTAATTCAGGGAATGCTGGAATATGAGAGGCCCCAAGAAATAGTGTTGCAGATAAAGTATTTATAAGAAGAATATTGGCGTATTCGGCTAGGAAAAACAAGGCAAAGGGGCCTCCTGCATACTCAACATTAAAACCAGAGACTAATTCTGATTCACCTTCTGTTAGGTCGAAGGGGGCCCGGTTGGTTTCTGCTAGTGTTGAGACATACCATATTGCGGCCAAGGGTCATGCTGGGAGAATTAGTCAAATGCTTTCTTGAGCTACATTAAAGGTTTGTAATGTAAACCCTCCGGTAAAAATGATTGCGGAAAGAAGAATGAGTCCAAGGCTTACTTCATAAGAAATAGTTTGGGCGACGGCACGTAAGGCTCCAATGAGAGCGTATTTTGAATTGGATGCCCATCCTGATCCGAGAATAGAATAAACTGCAAGGCTAGAAAGAGCTAGGATAAATAGAATGCTAAGGTTGAGATCAATGACGGAATAGGGGAGGGGCATGGGGGCTCAGAGGGTGAGCGCAAGTGTTAGTGCAAGCATCGGGGCGAGGAGAAAGAGGACGGGAGAAGAAGTGGAAGGTCGTACGGGCTCTTTAATGAATAATTTAACTCCGTCGGCAATGGGTTGTAGAAGGCCATAGGGGCCAACAATATTAGGGCCTTTTCGGTGCTGTATGTAGCCTAAAACTTTTCGTTCAACAAGCGTTAGGAAAGCAACGGCTAAAAGGACTGGAACAATGAAGGCTAGGGGATTAATTAGGTGAGTCAACAATGCAGACAACATAATCAAGGAGAGGAGTTGAACCTCTGTCCAAAGGTCTTAGATCTTTTGCAATTCCAAACTCTGCCACCTTAATTAGCCGTTCTCTCAGGCAGAAAAGTATGCCTCTTTACCTGTTTTAGTTGTTTTCAGTAGGTAGGGGTAAGGCGTGCGTTGAGCAGGGGCCTTTTCTTTTCGGTCCTTTCGTACTAGAAAAGATCATTTTCATAGATAGAAACTGACCTGGATTACTCCGGTCTGAACTCAGATCACGTAGGACTTTAATCGTTGAACAAACGAACCCTTAATAGCGGCTGCACCATTAGGATGTCCTGATCCAACATCGAGGTCGTAAACCCCCTTGTCGATAAGGGCTCTTTAAGGGGATTGCGCTGTTATCCCTAGGGTAACTCGGTTCGTTGATCGGCATTGCCGGATCTTATAGGTCAGAAATTCTGTTTATTAGAGCGGGAGCTCTTGGATTTGGGAATATAGTATTCCTACTCCACATGGGGGTTTTGTATTTCCCCGCGGTCGCCCCAACCAAAGACATTAAGACAGAGTTCATTTGGTTTAATTCCTTTGTTCTGGGGGTACTTAACATGAGCTGTCTTGGTATCTTAAGCTCCATAGGGTCTTCTCGTCTTATGTTCTTATTCCCGCTTCTGCACGGAAAGATCAATTTCATTGACTGGGAGGGGGAGACAGTTAAGCCCTCGTGGTGCCATTCATACAGGTCTCCATTTAAAAAACAAGTGATTGCGCTACCTTCGCACGGTCAAAATACCGCGGCCGTTAAACATATAGTCACAGGGCAGGCGAGACCTCTTATACATTGGTTTTGCAAGAGGCGGTGTTTTTGGTAAACAGGCGGGGCTCTAGGTGTTTGCCGAGTTCCTTCCCTTCCTTTTAGTCTTTCCCATAAAGCACTCCAGTGTGGGGTTAACGGTAATGTTTTGGATGTTTTTCTAGTTAATTAATTTATAATCCATTTCCCTCTTTGTTTGGGGCCGTTAAAATTCGGTGGTTGGTCCGTTCCGAGTTACACTTGTGCAGGGAGAGAGTCTTGTTCTCTCTTATTACTCATATTAGCATTATTTCTTCACTGCTTGCAGTGAATAGTCTGATATTGAAAGGGGGATGAGATAATGTTATCGGTATTAGTGGAAGGTTAGGTGTATCTGAGCTTTAACGCTTTCTTGAGGGATGGCTGCTTTTAGGCCCACCCGGATATGTTACCTTAAATTAAGTATGATCTTTACCCTCCTGAGAAGGTTGTGTCCTTTATCTGAGGGGCTGTCCCCCCTCAGATTAACTCTCTCGGTTTCTTTAAACATTTAACTGAAGTATAAACAAAAGTTGATGTGAGAAGCCGAGAGGCTGAACTCCTATCCATTTTTCAGACAACCAGCTATTACTAAGTTCGGTAGATCTGTCATCTCTACTCAAAGTTCTTCCCACTCTTTTGCCACAGAGACGGGTTCGCCCTATATTAGGCTGTCTTGGAGTAGCTCACTTAGTTTCGGGGGGCCAAACTAAAGTTCTCTTTGCTTGGGTCTACTTGCTAAATCATGATGCAAAAGGTACGAGCATAAATCTCTGCTTTTTTAGGCTTTACTGGGTTATTTCATTTCTCTTTCAGCGTTCCCTTGCGGTACTTTTTCTGTTGCTCCATAGTTCCTTTTCTGTCGCCCATACTAGGGGGGAAAAATGATTTGTTTAATTATATGCGAGTGTGTTAGGGGTTATTTATGGGGATGTGTTGATTTTTGGGGGGGGGCTAGCTGATGAGCGTCAGGGCAATCCGATTCGAACGGATATCTCCTCAGTGTAAGAGAGGTGCTATACTAATTTAGCTATGCTCTGGTTTATCCAAGTACACCTTCCGGTACACTTACCATGTTACGACTTGCCTCCCCTCTATTGTTTAAATGTGTTTAGTTAATAAAAGGCGGATTTTCGGGGAGAGTGACGGGCGGTGTGTGCGCGCTTAAGAGCCGGCTTCAGTGGAACGCTCTATTTTCCACTTACTGCTAAATCCTCCTTCGGGTACATGTTTTCAGTGTACCGTCCGTAGTTCTCTTAAATCAAGAGAATGTAGCCCATTTCTTCCCCTTCCATTCGCTACACCTCGACCTGACGTGCTGGGTAGTACCAGTTTTGCTTACTTTTCATCCCTCATAGGGTAAACTGACGACGGTGGTATATAGGCGGAATGAACAAGAAAGGGTGAGGTTGAACGGGGATTATCGGTTCTAGAACAGGCTCCTCTAGGTGGGTCTAAAGCACCGCCAAGTCCTTTGGGTTTTAAGCTAACGCTCGTAGTTCCCAGGCGGACAGAAAATGTAGTATACTGTCAATGTTTATGGCTAAGCATAGTGGGGTATCTAATCCCAGTTTGTGTCTTAGCTTTCGTGGGTTCAGATTATATAAAGCTACTTTCGTAATTGGACTTCTTACTTTCGGATGCGTATAACAGCCAGGAAAGCATTCGGCTCTAATTTTAAATTTGCTCTTAACCACCCTTTACGCCGGCTTCTATCAACTTGGGCCCCCCGTATAACCGCGGTGGCTGGCACGAGTTTTACCGGCCCTTTTGGCTTTAACTGAGTCAAGTTTTCACTTATGTATCAATGTTTATCACTGCTGAGTACCCTTAGGGGTGTGGCTAAGCAAGGTGTCGTGGGCATAATAGTGAAATGTGCCTGATACCAGCTCCTTATTTCCAAGCAGGAAATTATAGGGCATTCTCACGGGAGCGCGGATACTTGCATGTGTAAGTCTAGCCAAAGCTGATAGAAAAGTCAGGACCAAACCTTTATGTTCGCGGGACTTTTTAGGGACCATCTTAACAGCTTCAGTGTTATGCTTTAATTAAGCTACGTAAAC